ACAAAAACGAAAAATGATCAATTCTAATTCTATAAGGTTGAATAAAAATTCGATTGACCCCCCTTTGACCGAATTGCTATGCTTAGTGTGTGACTCGTTGGTTTTTGTTAGTATTAAGATAAAATCTTAACAAACAAAAAAAAATATGTTATATGACTAATTATGTTATATGAACTAATAACTAACTCATCGTTTCAAATTATCTGGATCCAAGGAAGCAGTCAAGATAGGATATATTGGTCTTATCATTGCAGCAACTGAATTCGCTTTGGCATAAACAAAAAAAGCAATCCGATTTTGAGTTGAAAACAAAAGGATGTGGATAAATGGAAGGTGAGAGAAAGATAGACAAATCTACCAATGATATAAAATTCCAATATGTAAGGCCTATGAATCATCTCATAAAGGGCAGTGTAATAAAGCATCAATATAGATTCATCTATCATTATATGAATCTCTTCGCAGCACAAAAATGAAGAGCCTCGAGCCAACAAAGACTAAGACTGTTGACTCAAAAAAAAGAAACTAAAAGCTCCGTTGTCCAATTCAGGCCTACCCATTAATCAAGAAGCGGTGGGAACGACGGAACCTGTGAATACAGAAGATTCAATTGAAAATGAATACAAAGGATTCAGCGGGCGGGATGGCGGAATAAACCAGAGACCACTTCATCTATTCTGAACAGTCATGAACTAACCCTACAACAGAAATAGATATTGAAAGAGTAAATATTCGCCCGCGACATTTTTTGCTTATTGAATTGCTAAAATATAGGTGATCTGATACGAGAAAAGCGAAAAGAAAACAACGATTTGTTATAACTATATTTAAATTTAATTTCTTATTTTTTTAGATAACTTCTATTTCTATATTCTATTTCTATATATAAATTCTATTTGAAATTATCGTTTTCATTTTGAATCTCTAAAAATATATATACTTTTTTTGTTTGGATCATTTCATTCGCGAGGAGCCGGATGAGAAAAAATTATCATGTCCGGTTCTGTAATAGAGATGGGATTGAAAAAGACCCATCTACTATAACCCCAAAAGAACTCGATTCCGTAAACAACATAGAGGAAGGATGAAGGGAATATCTTATCGCGGTAATCGTATTTGTTTCGGCAGATATGCTCTTCAGGCACTTGAACCCGCTTGGATTACATCTAGACAAATAGAAGCGGGGCGGCGGGCAATGACACGAAATGTGCGTCGTGGTGGAAAACTGTGGGTACGTATATTTCCAGACAAACCTGTTACAGTAAGACCTGCGGAAACACGCATGGGTTCGGGGAAAGGATCTCCTGAATATTGGGTAGCTGTTGTCAAACCGGGTCGAATACTTTATGAAATAAGCGGGGTAACAGAAAAAATAGCCAGAAAAGCTATCTCAATAGCGGCATCCAAAATGCCTATACGAACTCAATTTCTTATTTCAGAATAGTAATGTAGAACCAAACGTTGGGATAAAAAAAAAACAATTGCCATTTTTTTGACAAAGTTTTGAACAAATAATACTTCTGCCATTTTTTTGACAAAGTTTTGAACAAATAATACTTCTTTTTCTTTTTTCGCCTTTGCATTGAAAGATTCAAAAATGATATGATTCAACCTCAGACCCATTTGAATGTAGCAGACAACAGCGGGGCTCGAGAATTGATGTGTATTCGAATCATAGGAGCTAGCAACCGTCGATATGCTCATATTGGTGACATTATCGTTGCTGTGATAAAAGAAGCAATACCAAATATGCCCTTAGAAAGGTCAGAAGTGATCCGAGCTGTAATTGTACGTACCCGCAAAGAACTCAAACGTGACAACGGTATGATAATACGATATGATGACAACGCTGCGGTTATTATTGATCAAAAAGGAAATCCAAAAGGAACTCGAGTTTTTGGTGCAATCGCTCGAGAATTGCGACAATTAAATTTTACAAAAATCGTTTCATTAGCTCCTGAGGTATTATAAACTACTAGAATAATAGGTTTTTTGAATGAAATCGAGTAGTAGATTGTGTATCACGTATATACCTTTCCTTTTTACAAAAAAAAAGAAAAACATGTTGATTATATAAAAATTCGGAGCACCACACATTTTAGGGCATCATGAGTAGGGACACCATTGCCGATATAATAACCTCGATACGAAATGCTGACATGAATAGAAAGGGAACAGTTCGAATAACATCGACTAAAATCACGGAAACCCTTGTTAAAATACTTTTACGAGAAGGTTTTATCGAAAACGTGAGGAAACATCAAGAAAAAAACAAATATTTTTTGGTTTCAACTCTACGACATAGAAGGAATAGGAAAGGACCATATACAAAATTTTTAAATTTAAAACAAGTCAGTCGCCCGGGTCTACGAATCTATTCTAATTATCAACGACTTCCTAGAATTTTAGGTGGAATGGGGATTCTAATTCTTTCTACCTCTCGAGGTATAATGACAGACCGAGAGGCTCGACTAGAAAGAATTGGTGGAGAAATTTTATGTTATATATGGTAATCCCTCTGATATACGAATTGGATCCGAAATTTCCTATTTTTGAAAAAAAGAGAAAGGACGGGTTGTCTAATATCACTCCTCCTCCATCAGTTGAAACTTTAAAGGGGTTTTACCTGGAATGAAAGAAGAAAAATCGATTCATGAAGGTTTAATTATTGAATCACTTCCTAACGGCATGTTCCGGGTTCGTTTAGATAATGAGGATCTGATCCTAGGTTATGTTTCAGGAAGGATACGGCGTAGTTTTATACGAATCCTGCCGGGGGATAGAGTTAAAATTGAAGTAAGCCGTTATGATTCAACCAGAGGACGTATAATTTATAGACTCCGTAACAAGGATTCAACCGATTAAGTTGCTTTTCCACTTCTACATTCCGGAATACGATACGAGATTAAAAATTTCAAGAAACTTATTTTCTTCCAAGAAACAGATTCGGAATTAAAGTAAGGAATGAAAAATATGAAAATAAGAGCCTCCGTTCGTAAAATTTGTGAAAAATGTCGACTAATTCGTAGGCGGGGACGAATTATAGTAATTTGTTCCAACCCGAAACATAAACAACGACAAGGATAAGAAGTCTACTAATAAAGGAGACCTTCTAACGGACTCGATGTACAAATGATGTACAAAAAAAAAAAAAAAGAAAAAATTTGTTTTGACATGAAATGGATATTTCCATATATCTCTGACTCATATTTATGAGACAATAAAATATGGCAAAACCCATACCAAGAATTGGTTCACATAGGAATAGGCGTATTAATTCACGTAAGAGTGCACGTAAAATCCCCAAGGGGGTTATTTATGTTCAAGCCGGTTTCAACAATACCATTGTGACTGTTACAGATGTACGAGGTCGAGTGGTTTCTTGGGCCTCCGCCGGCACTTGCGGGTTCAAAGGGGCAAAAAGAGGGACACCGTTTGCTGCTCAAACCGCAGCAGGAAACGCTATTCATAAAGTCGTCGAGCAAGGTATGCAACGAGCAGAAGTCATGATAAAGGGTCCTGGTCTCGGAAGGGATGCAGCATTACGAGCTATTCGGAGAAGCGGCATATTGTTAAGTTTCGTACGCGATGTAACCCCCATGCCACATAATGGCTGTCGACCCCCTAAAAAAAGACGTGTGTAAAAATAAACTAAGCATTGAAGGGATTTCAAGAGAAATAAATGACTCAACGATCTGATCTATAATATTACTATGGTTCGAGAGAAAATACGAGTATCTGCCCAGACACTGCAGTGGAAGTGTGTTGAATCAAGAACAGATAGTAAACGTCTTTATTATGGACGCTTTATTCTATCTCCACTTATGAAAGGGCAAGCCGACACAATAGGAATTGCGATGCGCAGAGCTCTGCTTGGAGAAATAGAAGGAACATGTATTACACGCGCAACGTCTGAGAAAATACCACACGAATATTCTACTATAATAGGTATTCAAGAATCAGTACATGAAATTTTAATGAATTTGAAAGAAATTGTCTTGAGAAGCAATTTATATGGAACCTGTGACGCGTCTATTTGTGTTAGGGGACCTGGATGTGTAACTGCTCAAGATATCATCTTACCACCTTATGTGGAAATTGTTGATACTACACAACATATAGCTAACTTGACGGAACCAATAGATTTGCGTATTGGATTACAATTCGAGAGGAGTCGCGGATATCGTATAAAAACGCCAAATAACTTTCAAGACGGAAGTTTTCCTATAGATGCTGTATTCATGCCTGTTCGAAATGTGAATCATAGTATTCATTCGTATAGTAATGGTAATGAAAAACAAGAGATACTTTTTCTCGAAATATGGACAAACGGCAGTTTAACTCCTAAAGAAGCACTTTATGAAGCCTCTCGGAATTTAATTGATTTATTTATTCCCTTTCTATATGCGGAAAAAGAAAACTTTCATTTCGAGGATAATCAAGACAGGGCTACTTTACCCCTTTTTTTCTGTCATGATAAATTCACTGAACTAAGAAAAAATAAAAAAAAAATAGCATTGAGATCTATTTTTATTGATCAATTAGAATTGCCTCCCAGGATCTATAATTGCCTCAAAAATTCCAATATACATACATTATTGGACCTATTGACTAACAGTCAAGAAGATCTTACGAAAATTAAGCATTTTCGCATAGAAGATGTAAAACAAATATCGGACGCTCTAGACAAGCATTTCGTAATTAATTTCCCTAAAAAGAAGGTTTAAATTCATTGGATTTTTTTCGAATTAAAAACCAATACCAATAATAAATTCATGTTTGAGTGCAATCCGTATTATTAGGAATAGCTCTTGAATTCAATTAAAATGAAATCGATGTATCTAGGGAAAATTCACTTTGAAGCACCTATTCCCTAGATACACACGTCAGATTATTTTACAATTGAATTAATTTAAAAAAGACCTAAAGTTAGAGATTTATCAATCGGCAAGGTTGCTCCAATACCTAACCAAAGGGCCACTACGGTACCAACCAAAAAG